AGTTTTCTTATCTATACTCTTCCATGTTTGTGTTCGTCAGGCCCTTTCTTGAATTCATTCAATTAGATGTTAATGTAAATGAACCATAACTATGTAGCCCTATCCCTAATAGATTGACCCCAAAATAGCATATCCAAATTATAAGAAAACCCATAGAGGCCACAATTGCGGAATTTACACCTTCCAAATTTTTATTTGTTCGAATATGTAAATAAATTGCGAATATGGTCCAAGTAATAAATGCCCAAGTTTCCTTTGGGTCCCAATTCCAATATGATCCCCATGTCTCATTAGCCCATACTGCCCCTGAAAGAATACCTATGCTTAAAAAGATAAACCCTAGACTAATAATACGATAACTCCAATGATCTAATTGTTGAATCAGTTGAGACTTATAATAATTCTTGGAAGAAAAAAAAGAAGTGTTTCTTAAAACATTGTTCCCTTCGTTCATGTATTGGATCTCATCAAAGGAAAATAAGGCATTTAATAAATTATTGTTTTTACCAAAAATTCTTATAGCTTTTTGAAATGTAATCACTATAAGAGCTACTGAAAATAATGATCCACATAAAAGAGATGCATAACCCAATACCATCATACTTACGTGCATCATTAACCAATGAGATTGGAGAGCGGGGACTAATAGTGGGGATTGATGCATTTCAGTTAAAAAACCTGAAGTAGCAAAACCTTGGGTAAAAATAGTACTTGGCGCGGTTATTGCGCTTACACTTAAATGGTTTTTATATTTTTTAAAATACGTAAATATATGAATAATGGAGAAACCCCATGAAAGAAATAGTAATGATTCATATAAATCACTTAATGGTAAATGCCTCAAATAAATCCAACGAGTAACTAATAATCCTGTTATACAGAAAAAAGTAGCTATCATGCCCTTTTCTGACGAAGCATAGAGTCCTACGGTTTCATCGACTAATAAGGTTATCAAATAAATTGTAATGACAATTGAAATGACCGAAAAAGATATATGAGTTAATATATGCTCTAAAGTTGAAAATATCATAAATAAAAATTATTAAAAAGGGTCCCTCAATTCAATTATTTGAATTAATATCTGGGACTTGAATTAATTATATTATAGAACTTTTTTTATAATAAAAAATGCCATGCCGCCACTCGGACTCGAACCGAGATGCTCTAGCACTGCTTCCTAAGAGCAGCGTGTCTACCGATTTCACCATAGCGGCTTTCTCGAAATCATAATAACCTATTATTATTCAATCGTCGAGCAATCGTCGAGATTGAAAGAATAGAATCAATTTTCAATTCAATGTAATATTTTTTTTTTTAGAAAATATTTAAGGGGATAAAAAACTCTTTATCTTTAAATTTGAAAACTTAATTAAAGGTAAAAAAAATAGGGATTTGAGCGTTTCCAATAAAAATCTCTATTATCTGATTTCATTTATTTATTTATTTAATATTTATATATGTAATGTATTTATTATTATTTTCATTTATTTCAATAATAATTTAAGGTGTCAATTTTCTTAATTTAACAATAGTTTTATTTTATGGGATTTTGCGTAGTTTATTCTCTTTCAAAAAAGGAACTGTTGTAACTAGATAGTTCTGGTTTCAATATGTAGATATAATTAAAAAAAAAATGTTATTTCTCATTTTAATTTTTTAATGATTTGATTTCTTTTTTATCTCATTTTTTCAATGAAAACCTAAAATAGGATATTTTTTTCGATCACAATTTCAGCAAAGCACTACACTCAATAAATTTATAGAAATATTCCCATAGCTTTGTATTAAAGGGTTTTCCTTGTGTATAGAATTTGTGTTAGGATTTTGCAAACCAATTTAATTATGTATTCGGCGGGATATATTATATAATAGTAATAATGATTTAGAGAAAAGAAATAAGGGGTCATAGAATTTTAAAATAAGGTTTTAACTTAATCAACTAATGTCATTGTTTCAACGCCTCATTAAATTTTTAATAAAGAGTTTCAGTTTACTATTTGATCTTCTATATTTAGATATTATATATAACTATATTCTAGAATATAGAAAATATAGAATAAAATAAAAATCAAGAAAAACTTTTTGTTTTATTGGGGCGATGGGGATTCTTATTTTCCCCATCCCGAAAATGATAAAACAAAGATATGAAAAAGAAAGGTCAACCCTTGTATTTTTTTTTATTCTTTGAACAAGAAAAAAAGTACCATTTTCTATTTTATAATTGAGTAAACAAAAGAATTCTTATTTTTCTTTTACATACCCTAAAAAAAAGGAAAACGAATTTCATATTCATCCGCTCAAAACATTAGGAAATTCCAATAATTGCTTTGATTAAAAAAAAATGTTTATTTTGATTTGAATATATTTATTTTAGTGACAATTTTTTTTTTTAATAAATTCACATTACATTATTCAATTATTTATTATTTATTATTTATATAATAAATTAATAAATATATAAATATAATATAAATTAATAAATATATAATAAAATTATTATTTAAATAATAAAAATTCTAAACGAACTTATACTAGGCTGTTTTTTGAGTCAAACCGATTCAGATTATTCCAATGTTTGATTATTTATTTGATTTGTCCCCCAAAAAACTTTGTGAATTCCCCGTTGAAAGAGATTTTGCTAGCGAAAAAGCTTTCAACGCTGCCCGACGCCCTTTGCTTTTCCAAATATTTTTCCGAATCCGTTTTTTTGATATAGAAGTGCGCTTTTTTGGAACTGCCATTAAAAAATTATAATAGATTATTCATTTCTATAGTTGGATGTGAAAGACATCTATTGTTCAAAACGAATTGTTCTTTACTATTTATTATCCATTTATTCTTTAAATTAGAGTATACTCCTAATATAGATATCTAAAATAAAAAATTATTAGATTAGGAACAAAGAAAAAAATATATATATATAATGTTATTTAAAAAAAAAAAAAAAAAAATGAATCGTTTAATGATTCGTAATAAACGAATTTAATAAAAAGAAGTCTTATTTTACTGGATCAACTTGTAGGCTGTCTTTTATGATTGATACCAAAATAAAATAGTGTTTTTCGTGTAATTATTCCCTCTTGCTCTATAGCGGGAAATTTTTGTAATGCATACTAAATAATAATAATAAAAATAAATAATTCAGTTTCTATATTGTCATAAAATTTTACTTAAAATAAATAGTTGTGTTCATTAATAGTTTCATTGGGTCATCTTATTTGAACAATTCTAACTTCTTGAGTTGAAATATTTGAAGTATTTGGCAAAAAATTAAGAATAATTAAGAATAGAAAATTCGATTTAAGTTTTGGATATTTAAATTTTTTATTAACTGATCCTTTTGAAAAGAGATAAGAGCTGGTGAATCAGAAAAATTAATTAGGAATTAAATATACTTTTTTTATGGAATATACGTATCAATATTCATGGATCATACCTTTCATCTCACTTCCAATTCCTATCTTAATAGGAGTGGGACTTCTACTTTTTCCGACGGCAACAAAAAACCTTCGACGTATGTGGTCTTTTCCGAGTGTTTTATTGTTAAGTATAGTTATGATTTTTTCAGTTTATCTGTCTATTGATCAAATAAATAGTAATTATATCTATCAATATGTATGGTCTTGGACTATCAATAATGATTTTTCTTTAGACTTGGGCTACTTGATCGATCCACTTACTTGTATTATGTCAATATTAATCACGACTGTTGGAATTATGGTTCTTATTTATAGTGACAATTATATGTCTCATGATCAAGGATATTTGAGATTTTTTGCTTATATGAGTTTGTTCAATACGTCAATGTTGGGATTAGTTACTAGTTCGAATTTGATACAAATTTATATTTTTTGGGAATTGGTTGGAATGTGTTCTTATCTATTAATAGGTTTTTGGTTCACCCGACCTACTGCGGCGAATGCTTGTCAAAAGGCATTTGTAACTAATCGCGTGGGGGATTTTGGTTTATTATTAGGGATTTTAGGTCTTTATTGGACAACGGGGAGTTTTGAATTTCGGGATTTGTTTAAAATATTCAATAACTTGATTTATAATAATGAGGTTAATTTTTTATTTGTTACTTTGTGCGCCGTCCTATTATTTGCAGGTGCAGTTGCTAAATCTGCTCAATTTCCTCTTCATGTATGGTTACCTGATGCGATGGAGGGCCCTACCCCCATTTCGGCTCTTATACATGCTGCTACGATGGTAGCAGCGGGAATTTTTCTTGTCGCTCGGCTTCTTCCGCTTTTTATAGTAATACCTTACATAATGAATCTAATAGCTTTGATAGGTATAATAACAGTACTATTTGGAGCTACTTTAGCTCTTGCTCAAAAAGATATTAAGAGAGGTTTAGCCTATTCTACAATGTCTCAATTGGGTTATATGATGTTAGCTTTGGGTATAGGGTCTTATCGGGCTGCTTTATTTCATTTGATTACTCATGCTTATTCAAAAGCGTTGTTGTTTTTAGGATCTGGGTCCATTATTCACTCAATGGAATCGGTTGTTGGATATTCTCCAGATAAAAGTCAGAATATGGTTCTTATGGGTGGTTTAACAAAGCATGTGCCAATTACAAAAAATGCTTTTTTATTAGGTACCCTTTCTCTTTGTGGTATTCCACCCCTTGCCTGCTTTTGGTCCAAAGATGAAATTCTTAATGATAGTTGGTTGTATTCACCAATTTTCGCAATAATAGCCTGTTCCACAGCAGGATTAACAGCATTTTATATGTTTCGCATCTACTTACTTACTTTTGAGGGACATTTAAACCTTTATTTTAAAAATTACAGCGGAAAAACAAATAACTCCCTCTATTCAATATCATTATGGGGTAAAGAAGGATCAAAAATCATTAAAAAAAACTTTAGTTTCTTATCATTATTAACAATGAATAATAATGAAAGGTCTTCTTTTTTTTGGAAAAAAACAACATATCAAATTGATAGTAATGTAACAAAAATGATGCGCCCTTTTGTTACTATTCCCCATTT